TGTTGAAATATTATAATAATATAATAGGTGTATCTTTGGGTTATGGTTGGAACTAGTTGAGGTTCTTCCCTTGTTTTCGGGGGGGTTTGCAAGGATAATAAGGATCTTAGGAGTTTAGGGGGGTAGGGGGGTTTGGAGGATAAAACCTGGGGGTAATATATGAGTTATTCTTCGGCTAGGGTTAGTTATAATTATGCTCACGAAATCAAACATGCAATTAAATTTATAAGAAATTCTTACCACCATTCAACTTATTTACTAAAATACATTTAAGTCTTATACTACCTTCATTAGTTCTAACCCCTGAACACAACTTTAAGATAGTTGCTGAAAACCCCAAAGAAAAAATAAATTAACACTTGCCCCTTCGGAGTAAATGCTTGCTTGCCAAATTTATTAAACTGAATGGTTGCCACCATTAACCTATGCAATTGCAAACTAACTTTATAGAGGTCCATTAACTTTAATGGACCTGACTTAGGAACCAAATGCCAGGAATAATGAAGTTACAGCAACCCTTCATTAATTGCCAACATTTTCAGTTGAAATGGCTGCAATTTATAACCTTATTATTGCGGATCAATCACATGTACTACACTGATTAGATATGTGAAGCAACCATAACTATAACATTCACACATTCCATGCTTCTAATTGCTATAAATTAACTATGATATGCCTAATAAATAATAATGCAATTAACACATTATATGCATAGAAACATGTTGTATAAATACTAATTGTATTAATATAATATAACACATGCTACTTATATTTAAACCAAACATGACATTTAATTATATTTTATAAAATTTCTTAAAAAGTCCTTACAAAGAGTAGTTTAGTTTAGAATTCCTGCTTTGGGAGCCGGCGGTAAGAGTTAGAATCTCTTCTCTTTGAGTACTAAGGAGGATTTTAACCTCCGACATCCGGTTTACAAGACCGGCGTTCTAGGCTCTGAACTATTAATACTTTTAGCGCCATTCAAGCACTTTGTTTTCTGCCCAGCCTGCTAGAGGTATGAGGATTAGGAAGAGGGAGAAGTACAGGAAAGAAGCAATTTGACCAATGATAATAAAGGGATGCTCGACGGGTATCCCTCCAATTCAAGTCAGGATAATGACGTCTGCGATTAAAGTTCAGAATAGGAATTGGGTTAAGGGTCGGAAGGTTAAGGCTCGTTGTTTAGAGGTGTGAAGAATGGGGACGAGCATAAGAACCAGGATGGAGGCCAGGAGGGCCAGGACTCCCCCCAGTTTGTTTGGAATTGAACGGAGAATGGCGTATGCAAATAAGAAGTATCATTCTGGTTTAATGTGTGGAGGTGTGACGAGGGGGTTAGCTGGGGTAAAGTTGTCGGGGTCTCCTAGCAGATTTGGTGTAAATAGTGCTAGGGATGTAAGTGCAATAAGTAAGGCTGCAAATCCTAGCAGGTCTTTGTAGGAGAAGTAGGGATGGAAGGAAATTTTATCTGCGTCTGAGTTGAGTCCTAAGGGGTTGTTAGATCCTGTTTCGTGAAGGAAAAGAAGGTGTAGGAGAGTGACGGCTGCAATTACGAAGGGGAATAGGAAGTGAAAGGCGAAAAAGCGAGTAAGGGTAGCGTTATCTACTGAAAATCCACCTCAGATTCATTGGACAAGGGTGTTTCCAATATAAGGAATGGCGGATAGAAGATTTGTAATGACAGTGGCCCCTCAGAATGATATTTGTCCTCAAGGGAGGACGTAACCAACAAAGGCTGTTATTATTACTAGTAATAGAAGAATAACTCCAATGTTTCAGGTTTCTTTGTATAAGTATGAGCCATAATAAAGTCCTCGGCCAATGTGGGCGTAAATACAGATGAAAAAGAAGGAGGCCCCGTTGGCATGCATGTTTCGGATAAGCCAGCCGTAGTTAACATCTCGGCAGATATGTGCAACGGATGAGAAGGCTGTAGCGATGTCCGAGGTATAGTGTATGGCTAGGAATAATCCTGTGAGAAGTTGAGTAATTAAGCAAAGTCCGAGGAGAGAACCAAAGTTTCATCAGACTGAAATGTTTGAAGGCGCGGGGAGGTCTACTAGTGCGTCGTTTGCAATTTTTAATAGGGGGTGGGTTTTTCGGAGGCTTGCCATTAATAGGTTTTTGTAGTTGAATAACAACGATGGTTTTTCAAATCATTAGTCCTGGTTGAAATCCTGGCAAGAATTATGTGCTTTGCCATGACAGTTTTTTTAGTAGGTTTGGTCGTGGGGTTGATCGCGGTTGCTTCTAATCCTTCTCCTTATTTTGGGGCACTAGGTTTAGTATTAGTGGCTGGGATAGGGTGTGGAGTTTTAGTTCAATGTGGGAGCCCCTTTTTGGCGATGATTCTTTTTTTAATTTACTTAGGTGGGATATTAGTAGTGTTTGCGTATTCCGCAGCCTTAGCTGCAGAACCTTACCCTGAGACTTGAGTGGATCATATGGTTATAGGATATATGATGTTATATATAGTGGCCCTATTGTTAGCGTCCAGTATGTTTAGTGGGGGATGAGCCGGCTCTCTCTTTGGGCCAGCTGATGAATGAGGACCCTTTTACGTTTTTCGTGCTGATAATGGGGGAGTAGCGGCTATATATTCTGAAGGAGGGTGGATGCTAGTTATTGGTGCAGGGGTTTTACTTCTTACTTTATTTGTTGTGCTGGAGTTAACTCGAGGATTAAGCCGAGGGGCCCTTCGAGCGGTTTAGATAGAAAGCATTAATATAGCGAATGAAAGGGTAATGAGGAACAAGATGAGGTAAGTTTTTACTATTCCTTGCTGAGCATTACTTGTTGTTGTAATTAAAGGTGTGTTGAGTGTAGTTGTGGCTTTGGGGCCTGTTTTTTCTAATCAGGTTTGGTCAATTATTTGACTGGCGATTGTTTGGCCTAGAATTAAGTTTAATTTGGGTGGGAATCGATGGATAATTGCGGGGAAGAAGCCTAGTATGTTAGAGAAGTGATGGGCTGGAAGGTAGGGGACGGGTTTAAACTGCTTGCTTGTTAAGGATGCAAGTTCTAGAGCAATTAGTAATCCTGTAATTGTTACGGTCAGGGCGGCAAGTTTAAGGAGGGGTGGTATAGATATAATTGGTGTTTTTAGCGGGAGGAGGTTGGTAGTAATTAAGAGACCGGCAACAATGCTGCCTCAGGCTAGTCGTTTAATAGGGTTAATGACTGCTCGGTTGTTTTCATTGATAGGTGAGAGTGCGTTGAATCGAGGGTGTCCCATTGAGACAAAGAAGATAACACGTAAGCTGTAAATAGCCGTAAAAGAGGTGGCAAGGAGAGTGAGGGTGAGGGCTCAGGCGTTTAGGTTCGAGGTGTTGAGGGCTTCAATAATAGCATCTTTGGAGAAGAATCCTGCTAGGAAAGGGGTGCCCGTGAGGGCTAGGCTTCCAATAGTTAAGCAAGTGGAGGTGAAGGGGGTGAGGTGGTGTATGCCTCCTATTTTTCGGATGTCTTGTTCGTCATTAAGGCTATGAATAATTGAGCCGGAGCATAGGAATAATATAGCTTTGAAGAAAGCGTGAGTGCAGATGTGAAGAAAGGCTAGTTGGGGTTGGTTTAATCCAATAGTAACTATTATTAGTCCTAATTGACTGGATGTTGAAAATGCAACGATTTTTTTGATGTCATTTTGGGTGAGGGCACATGTGGCTGTAAATAAAGTTGTAAGGGCACCGAGGCAAAGGCAGATGGTTAAAGCGGTTTGGTTATTTTCTAAAAGGGGGCTTATACGTACTAGAAGAAAGATTCCTGCAACGACTATTGTACTTGAGTGTAATAGGGCGGAAACTGGTGTAGGGCCCTCCATGGCGGAGGGGAGTCACGGGTGTAGCCCGAATTGGGCAGATTTGCCCGTGGCTGCTACAATTAGCCCAAGTAGTGGAAAGGTGAGGTCGAAGTCTTTAGCAGTGGCAAATATTTGCTGTATTTCTCAGGAGTTAAGATTGGTTGCTATTCATGCCATGGAAAAAATTAGTCCAATATCACCTACTCGATTATAGACAACTGCTTGGAGAGCAGCAGTGTTTGCGTCTGCTCGGCCGTATCATCATCCAATAAGTAGGAAGGATATAATACCAACTCCCTCTCATCCAATAAAGAGTTGGAATAGATTATTTGCTGTAACTAGGATAATTATTGCGATTAAGAAGACTAGTAGGTATTTGAAGAATCGATTTATGTAAGGATCAGAGTGTATATATCAGGATGCAAATTCTAGAATGGACCATGTAACGTACAGGGCGATAGGTGTAAAGATAATGGAATAGTGGTCAAATTTAAAGCTAATGTTAATATCAAAAGTAGTAGTGTTTATTCAGCTTCATGAAGTAATCACTGCTTCCGCCCCCTCATTTAGGAAAAGAAAGAGGGGTAGGAGGCTAATGAAAAATGCTAGTTTTACTGCTGTTTTTACGTGTGAGAGGGCTCAGTCGTCTTTTTGGGGTTGGGGGTTTAGGGTTGAAAGTACGGGATAGGCTAGTAAAGAAAAGATGATGATTAAGCTTGATGTTATGATTACAGAAGGGGGGTGCATAGCTGCTACTTGGAGTTGCACCAAGAGTTTTTGGTTCCTAAGACCAATGGATGAACTATTATCCTTTAGAAGCGATTTTTCGAGTAAAGCTCCGGAGTTCAACCGAAGGAAATGGAATTTAGCAGGCTCCACTTGTCGTGCGAACCTTTCTCGGTGAGTAAGGGGATTCTAACCTCTGTTTTTAGAATCACAATCTAATGTTTTTGTTTAAACTATACCTACAGCCCGTTCATCCTCAGATTAATTCAGGTTTAAGGATAAGTAGGAGAAGGGGTAATAGGTGGAGGGCTATTAGTAGATGTTCTCGTGAGTGGGAGGGGTCAAGAGCGATGATGTGAGAGGGAAGTGGACCTCGTTGGGTGGTTAGGAATATGTAGAGAGAGTAGCTTGCAGTGATGAGGGTACCTGCTCCTGTTAATGCTAGTGTTCATCATGATCAGTTGAATAGGGAGGTAATGATTATTAGTTCCCCCATGAGATTTGGCAGTGGAGGTAAGGCTAGGTTGGCGAGGCTGGCAATGAATCATCAGGTTGTTATTAAAGGCAAAACGACTTGTAGGCCGCGTGCTAGGAGTATGGTTCGGCTGTGTGTTCGTTCATAGTTCGTATTGGCTAAGCAGAATAAGGCTGAGGATGTTAGTCCGTGAGCGATTATGAGGATTAGTGCGCCTGTAAACCCTCATGGTGTTTGAATTAAAATTCCTCCTACAACTAGGCCTATGTGACTTACCGAAGAGTAGGCAATTAGGGATTTTAGATCAGTTTGACGGAGGCAGATTGAACCTGTTATGATTACTCCTCAAAGTGCGAAGATAAGGAAGGGGTAGCTTAGTTGCGTAGTTAAGGGGTCGAGTATAATTATTATTCGTATTATCCCGTAACCTCCTAGTTTTAGGAGGACTGCGGCTAGGACTATAGATCCTGCAACTGGGGCTTCAACGTGTGCTTTTGGTAGTCAGAGGTGTACGCCATATAGTGGCATTTTTACAAGGAAAGCGATGAGGCAGCCTGCTCATCAGAGTTTGTCGGCGTTTGATGATAGGTGCAAGGGGTGGGAGAATGGGAGTGTAAATAGGGAGAGTGTGCCAGTGTGATTTTGTAGGAGTAGGAGGGCAACAAGTAGGGGTAAGGATCCTGCTAGGGTGTAAAATAAAAAGTAAACTCCTGCGTTAAGGCGTTCTGTTTGGTTGCCTCAGCGGGTAATAATAATTAGAGTCGGGATAAGGGTTGCTTCGAATATAATGTAGAATATAATTACCTCAGTAGCACCGAAAGCCATGATAAGAAAAATTTGTAGAGACGTTAGGAGTGTAATATATATGCGTTGTCGGTTGATTGGTTCTGTTGCGGTGTGGTTTTGGCTTGCTAGAATTATTAAGGGAAGTAGTCAACATGTAAGGACTAAGAGGGGTGTTGATAAAGGGTCTGTTGCTATAAGTGTATTGAGGGAAGATCAGCCTGTTTCCATGGTGTTTTTTAATCAGGAGAGGCTTATTAGTGCAATTAGTATGCTGTGGGCAAGGGTTGTGGGTCAAAGTCATTTGGCAGGGGTAAGCCAGGCCGTTGGGACAAGCATGAGAGTAGGGATTAAAATTTTTAGCATTGCAGTAGATTAAGGCTTTGGAGGCGATCGGTTCCGTGAGTTCGGGCTGTTGCTACTAGTAGAGCGAGCCCTGCGCTTGCTTCACAGGCTGAGAAAGCCAGCAGAAGTATAGGGGCTGCGCAAAAACTTGTGGAGTTTAATTGAAGGGTTCAAAGGGAAAGGGCAATGAAAAGGGAGAGTATTATTCCCTCCAGGCATAAAAGAGCGGAGAGAAGATGGGTTCGGTGAAATGCTAGGCCTGTAAGGCCTAGGATGAAGGCTGATGAAAAAGCAAAGTGAACGGGGGTCATAAGGTAGTTATGGACTTTAACCATAAGTATTTGAGCCGAAATCAAGTGTCTTTATTAGACTAAATACCTATTCGGCTCAGTCGAGTCCTCCTTGAATTCATTCATAAGTTAGGCCTAAGGTAAGAAGAGCCAGAACGATTGAGGCTCAGAGGAATGTAAGTGTAGGGGATGTTAATTGGTCGCCTCAGGGAAGTGGTAGGAGGAGTGCAATTTCTAAGTCAAAGAGAAGAAATAGAATAGCAACGAGGAAGAATCGGAGGGAAAATGGTAGTCGGGCTGTTCCTAGGGGGTCAAACCCGCATTCGTAGGGGGATAATTTTTCTTGGTCTGGGTTTATTAGTGGGAGTCAGAAGGATAAAATGGCTAAAGCAATTGATAGGATTGCAGCAATAGTAATTACAGTTGAGACTAAATTCATTATCTTTCCTTGGATTTTAACCAAGACCGGGTGATTGGAAGTCACTTATACTTTCTTTAGTACTAGAAAGATTATGAGCCTCATCAATAAATAGAGATATATAGGAAAAGTCATACGACGTCTACGAAGTGCCAGTATCATGCGGCTGCTTCGAACCCGAAATGATGTTCAGACGTAAAGTGGTATTGAACTTGTCGAAGGAGGCAGACGGCTAGGAAAGTAGAACCAATAATTACATGCAGTCCGTGGAATCCGGTTGCCACAAAGAAGGTTGAACCATATACACCATCTGCAATTGTGAATGGAGCTTCGTAGTATTCTATAGCTTGGAGGAATGTAAAGTAGAAGCCTAGGAGAATTGTGAGGGATAAAGATTGGATGGCTTGTTTTCGTTCTCCTTCCATAATGCTATGGTGAGCTCAAGTGACTGTTACGCCTGAGGCGAGGAGTACAGCTGTATTAAGAAGGGGTACTTCAAAGGGGTCTAGGGTAGTAATTCCTGTAGGAGGTCAGCAACCTCCTAATTCAGGAGTGGGGGCGAGGCTTGAGTGGTAAAAGGCCCAGAAAAAGCCCAGGAAGAAAAAGACTTCTGATGTAATAAATAAAATTATACCATATCGGAGTCCTTTTTGAACAGGGGGTGTGTGGTGGCCTTGAAATGTACCTTCTCGAACAATATCCCGTCATCATTGATATATTGTTAGAAGTAGAAGAATTGTTCCCAGAGTTATAAGTGTTGTGGAGTGAAAATGGAATCAAACTGCGAGCCCTGATGTTATTAATAGGGCAGCAATTGCGCCTGTCAGGGGTCAAGGGCTTGGGTCAACTATATGATATGCGTGTGCTTGATGTGCCATTAGATGTTTTCTTGTAGGTAAAGGGTTAATAATAGAACAAATACGTAAGCTTGGATTATTGCAACGGCAATTTCTAAGAGTGTTAGGAGAACAAGTACGATTGATGTAAGGATGGCCACGGTTGGTATTAAGGGTAGAAGAACAAATGCGGCTGTCGAAATTAATTGAATTAGTAGGTGACCTGCTGTTAAGTTGGCGGTAAGTCGAACGCCTAGGGCCAGGGGTCGGATAAACAGGCTGATTGTTTCGATAATAATCAGTATAGGAATTAGGAGGTTAGGGGTTCCTTCTGGTAGGAGGTGACCTAAGGCGTGGTTTGGTTGGTTTCGTATACCAATGATTACTGTTGCTATTCATAGAGGAATTGCAAATCCTAGGTTTAGGGACAGCTGGGCAGTGGGAGTAAAGGTGTAGGGAAGTAGTCCTAATATGTTTAATGAAATTAAAAACATTATTAAGGAGGCTAAAATAGTGGCTCATTTATGTCCGCCTACATTTAGTGGTAGGAGCAGTTGATGTGTAAAGCGGTTAATAAATGTGCTTTGTAGTGTAATAAGTCGGTTGTTTAATCATCGTGTTGTTGGTGTTGGATAGAGGATGGAGGGAAATACTAGTGCTAGTGCAATTAGGGGAATTCCTATATATGTTGTGCTTATAAATTGGTCAAAAAAGCTTACGCTCAGGGTCAGTTTCAAGGGGCTTTTTCTAGTTTTTGTGGCTTGAGTGATGCAGGTTCATATGGGAATGTGTGAGTTATTACTTTTTTAGGGAAAAAACCTAAAAAGACTACCCAGGCAAAGAGTAGTGTTCCAAATCATGGTGTTGGGAGGAGTTGGGGCATGTCGCTAGGGTGGTTGGTAGTCACCAATCTCTAGCTTAAAAGGCTAGCGCTACTTCCTGTTTAGCTTCTTAGCGAGGCGTCCTGAAGTATTAGGGATGATCAGTTTTCGAAGTGCTCTAGAGGGACTACTTCAACTACAATAGGCATAAAGCTGTGGTTTGCGCCTCAAATTTCTGAGCACTGTCCATAAAAAACCCCTGGCCGAGATGTAACAAAAGCTGTTTGATTTAGGCGGCCTGGGACTGCATCTATTTTAATACCGAGGGCTGGTACCGCTCATGAGTGAAGGACGTCGTCGGCAGAAACTAGGACTCGGACTGGGGAGTCTAGGGGAACGACCATTCGGTGATCGGCTTCTAGTAGACGAAATTGTCCGGGAGTCAAGTCTTGTGTGGGAATTATATATGAGTCAAACCCAAGATCTTCATAGTCAGTGTATTCGTAGCTTCAGTATCATTGATGGCCTATGGCTTTAATTGTAATATGTGGGTCATTAATTTCGTCTATTAGGTAGAGGATTCGAAGAGAAGGTAATGCAATTAGAATTAAAATAACTGCTGGGAGGACTGTTCAAATAATTTCGATCTCTTGAGAATCTAAAATATATTTATTAGTTAATTTGGTGGAAACCATGGCAACAATAATGTAAAGAACTAATGTGCTGATAAGAAAAACAATTATTAGGGCATGGTCATGGAAGTGAAGGAGTTCTTCTATAACTGGTGAAGCTGCATCTTGTAAGCCTAGTTGAGTGGGATGTGCCATTGGTTGGTTAAGACACGCGGGGGTTTAACCCACAATTTCGCCTTGACAAGGTGATGTAATAGTCAACTTTACTAGTGTCTTATAAAGAAAGTGACAGAGCGGTTATGTGGTTGACTTGAAATCATCATATGGGGGTTCGACTCCTCCCTTTCTCGTTAATTTGGTTGAACTTGAACGAATGCGGGTTCCTCAAATGTGTGGTATGGTGGAGGGCAGCCGTGTAGTCATTCTACGTTGGTTGCGGTTAATTCTACTGCTAGGACTTCACGTTTGGCGGCGAATGCTTCTCAGATAATAAATAGGAATATAATTACTGCCACGAGTGAAATTATAGAACCAATAGAAGAAACTGTATTTCATAGGGTGTAAGCGTCTGGGTAATCTGAGTATCGACGAGGTATTCCGGATAGGCCTAGGAAGTGTTGTGGGAAGAAGGTAAGGTTTACTCCTACAAACATAATACCAAAGTGTACTTTAGTTCAAGTGCTATGGAGGGTATAACCAGTAAAAAGTGGAAATCAATGTACAAAGGCAGCCACAATGGCGAATACAGCCCCCATAGATAAGACGTAGTGGAAGTGAGCAACTACATAGTATGTGTCGTGTAGAACAATATCTAAAGAAGAATTAGCTAAAACAATACCTGTAAGGCCTCCTACTGTAAAAAGGAAAATGAACCCGAGGGCTCATAAGAGGGGTGTTTCTCATTTAACTGATCCTCCATGGAGTGTTGCTAACCAGCTAAAAACTTTTACACCAGTAGGGATCGCAATAATTATAGTAGCTGATGTAAAGTAGGCACGTGTATCTACGTCCATACCGACTGTAAACATATGGTGAGCTCACACAATAAAACCTAGAAGGCCAATTGCTATTATAGCTCATACTATTCCTATGTAACCAAATGGTTCTTTTTTGCCGGAATAATATGCAACGATGTGGGAGATTATGCCAAAGCCAGGAAGAATAAGAATGTAGACTTCTGGGTGCCCAAAGAATCAGAATAAATGTTGATAGAGAATTGGGTCTCCCCCACCGGCTGGGTCGAAGAAGGTGGTGTTTAGGTTTCGATCAGTTAGAAGCATTGTAATACCGGCGGCAAGTACAGGAAGGGAGAGGAGCAGGAGAACAGCTGTAATTAGTACAGCTCATACAAATAGGGGTGTTTGGTATTGGGAAATAGCGGGGGGTTTTATGTTAATGATGGTTGTAATAAAATTAATTGCTCCTAGAATTGATGAAATACCTGCTAAATGTAGGGAGAAAATTGTTAGATCAACGGATGCACCTGCATGGGCTAGATTACCAGCTAAAGGAGGGTAGACTGTTCATCCAGTTCCAGCACCTGCTTCTACCCCAGAGGAGGCTAGCAGAAGTAGGAAGGATGGGGGGAGAAGTCAGAAGCTCATATTATTTATTCGGGGAAACGCCATGTCAGGGGCACCAATCATTAGTGGAATAAGTCAGTTTCCAAAGCCGCCAATCATGATTGGTATTACTATAAAGAAAATTATTACGAAAGCGTGTGCCGTGACGATTACATTATAAATTTGGTCATCGCCTAGAAGAGCACCTGGCTGGCTTAGTTCAGCTCGAATTAACAGGCTAAGTGCTGTTCCTACTATACCGGCTCAGGCACCAAAGACTAAATAGAGGGTGCCAATATCTTTATGATTAGTCGAGAAAAATCAACGTGTGATGGCCACAGGTAGGATGGCTGAATGTTTAAGCGGTGGATTGTAGCCCCATAGACAGAGGTTTGATCCCTCTTCTTACCAAGCTCTGAGGTGTACTTACATATTAGATTGCAAATCTAAAGAAGCAGACTGATCGTCTGCCGGGGCTTTCCCCCGCCCTTTTGTTGTTTAAACAGGGCGGGGGAAAGTTTAGATGGATGCTCGCTGGTTTGAGCGCTTAGCTGTTAACTAAGAGTTTGTAGGATCGAAGCCTGCCTATCTAGAAGGCTTTAGCTTAATGAAAGTGTCTGTTTTGCATACAGGAGATGTGGGTTAGTGTCCTGCAAGTCTTATCAGGGGCTGGGAGATTTTCACTCCCGCTTAGGGCTTTGAAGGCTCTTGGTCTGGTGCTATCCTAAGCCCCTTATAAGGTTAGGAGTGCTGTTGCGGCGGGAGTAAGGGGAAGGAGGGAGATTGTTGCTATAGTCAGGGTTGCGAGGGGAAGTGTAAATTGGAAGGATGGGAGACGTCAAGGGGTGGTTCCTGTTAGGTTGTTGGGGGATATTGTGAGTGTTATCGCGTAGGTGAGTCGTAAGTAGAAGTATAAACTTAGTAGGGCTGTTATTGCGGCTAGTGTGGCGGCGGGTGCTAGGTCTTGTTTGGTTAGTTCTTGGAGGATAAGTCATTTTGGCATGAAGCCGGTTAGTGGGGGGAGCCCCCCTAGTGATAGAAGAATGAGGGGTGTAAGGGATGTAAGTGCAGGGGCTTTTGCTCAGGAGGTGGCAAGCATATTAATGCTTGTTGCCTTGTTAAGCTTGAATACAAGGAATGTTGATGATGTTATAATTAGATATGTGACGAGGGTAAGTAGTGTTAGCGGGGGTGAAAATTGTAGGACTAAAATTATTCAGCCTAGGTGGGCGGTGGAAGAGTAAGCAAGGACTTTTCGGAGCTGTGTTTGATTAAGGCCTCCTCATCCTCCTACAAGGGTAGAAGTGATACCAAGAATAATTAGGAGGGTTGGGTTGGCGGGTTGAATTTGGGTAAGTAGGGCGAATGGGGCTAGTTTTTGTCAGGTTGAGAGAATTAGGCCTGTAGTTAGGTCTAGGCCTTGTAATACTTCGGGTAGTCATGTGTGTAAGGGGGCTAGGCCAATTTTTAGGGAGAGAGCTAGGATAACTATCGAGGTTGCGAGTGGGTGAGACATTTGTTGGATGTCCCATTGGCCGGTTAGTCAGGCGTTGGTGGTGCTAGCAAATAGTAATGTGGCTGCTCCGGTTGCTTGGGTGAGGAAATATTTAGTGGTAGCTTCAACTGCTCGGGGGTGGTGCTGTTGGGCTATAAGGGGAATGATGGCTAGTGTATTTATTTCTAACCCCATTCAAGCTAATAATCAGTGAGAGCTTGCAAATGTAATTGTGGTCCCTAGGCCAAGACCAAACAGCAGAGTGGCTAGGATGAATGGGTTCATTAGCAAAGGCAGGGTTTTAACCTACATGTTTGGGGTATGGGCCCAAAAGCTTATTTAGCTGACCTTACTTAGGAAGTAGTGTAATGGAAGCACTAAGAGTTTTGATCTCTTCAGATAGGGTTCGAGCCCCTTCTTCTAAGGAGCTGGAGGGGATTTAACCCACATTATTCACTCTATCAAAGTGATCCTTTACTTCAGGCACAGATCCGTAGTTATATTTGAGGTGGTAACCCAGCGAATGCAATGGGAAGTGCAAGATGTCAGATTACTAAGGCTAGTGTAAGTGGGAGGAAATTTTTTCAGATCAGGTGTATTAGCTGGTCGTAGCGGAATCGTGGATAGGAGGCTCGAACTCATAGGAATAGGACGGATAGGAGGACTGCTTTTGTTATTAGATTGGCAGCTGTTAGTTCAGGTATAGTGGGGATGTGGGAGGCTCCTAGGAATAAGATAGCAGAAAGTGTATTTATAAGAAGAATATTTGCGTATTCTGCTAAGAAAAATAGGGCGAAAGGTCCTCCTGCGTATTCTACATTAAAACCTGACACCAGTTCCGATTCACCTTCTGTTAAATCAAAAGGTGCTCGGTTGGTTTCTGCTAGGGTGGAAATATACCATATTGCGGCTAGAGGTCAGGCTGGTAGTAGAAGTCAGATAGCTTCTTGGGCAATGTTAAAGGTGTGCAGTGTAAAGCCTCCGGTAAAGATGATGGCATTTAATAGGATTAACCCAAGGCTAACTTCGTATGAAATAGTTTGGGCTACGGCTCGTAGGGCCCCGATTAGGGCATATTTTGAATTTGATGCTCATCCTGAACCTAGGATGGAATATACTGCTAGACTGGAGAGGGCTAGAATAAAGAGAATACCTAAGTTTAGGTCAAGGATGGGATAGGGTATGGGGAGAGGGGCTCATAGGGTGAGGGCAAGGGTAAGGGCGAGTATAGGGGCCAGTAGAAAGAGAATAGGGGAGGCAGTGGAGGGGCGGACTGGTTCTTTGGTAAATAGTTTTACACCATCTGCGATTGGTTGTAGCAGCCCGTAAGGTCCAACAATGTTAGGGCCTTTTCGGAATTGTATATAACCCAAGACTTTTCGTTCTACTAGTGTAAGAAAGGCGACGGCTAGAAGCACGGGGACAATATAGGCTAGGGGGTTAATAATATGTGTAAAAAGTGTTGAGATCATAGTTGGGGAGAGGATTTGAACCTCTGTATAAAGGGTTTAGGTCTTTTGCAGTTTCCGGGCTCTGCCACTCCAACATGTCGTTTTCTCAGACATGAGGGTTAACGCCCTTTTGACTGTTTGAGTTGTTTTCATTAGGTAAGGGTAAGGCATGTCTTTGATAGGGGCCTTCTCTTTTCGGTCCTTTCGTACTAGAAAAGGTCGTATCATAGATAGAAACCGACCTGGATTACTCCGGTCTGAACTCAGATCACGTAGGGCTTTAATCGTTGAACAAACGAACCCTTAATAGCGGCTGCACCATTAGGATGCCCTGATCCAACATCGAGGTCGTAAACCCCCTCGTCGATATGGGCTCTAGGAGGGGATTGCGCTGTTATCCCTAGGGTAACTCGGTCCATTGATCGGCGTTCGCCGGATCTTATTGGTCAGAAATTCTGTTAGTTAGAGCTGTAGCTCTTGATTGTAAATGTTATACATTTAGTCCATGCGGGGGTTTTTTGTTTCTCCGCGGTCGCCCCAACCAAAGACATTAGGGCAGGCTTCATTTGGCTTGTATTCTATTGATTAGAAAAATAATTAATGATCTGCTTTAGTGTCTAAAGCTCCATAGGGTCTTCTCGTCTTATGTATTTATCCCCGCTTCTGCACGGGGAGATCAATTTCATTGACTTGAAAGAGGAGACAGTCAAGCCCTCGTTATGCCATTCATACAGGTCTCCATTTAAAAGACAAGTGATTGCGCTACCTTCGCACGGTCAAAATACCGCGGCCGTTAAACGTATAGTCACAGGGCAGGCGGGACCTCTTATACCTTGGGTTTGGCAAGAGGCGATGTTTTTGGTAAACAGGCGAGGCTGAGTATGTTTGCCGAGTTCCTTCTCTTTCTTTTAGTCTTTCCTTTAAAGCACACCTGTGTGGGGGTAACGGTTAATTAGTTTGGGTGTTTTTCTGGTTGTTTTGTTAGGGGTTCAATTCTCTCTGTAATTTGAGTCCGTTAAGATTCGGTGGGTTGTCCGTTTCCGATTTACATATGTGCAGGGAGAGAGGCGTTGGGCTCTCTTATATACTCATTTTAGCAGGATCGCCCCCATGCTTGCATGGGACGGCCCAGTAGAATAAGGGGAGTAAGAGTGGATGATCAAGACTTAGGGCTTTTGAGGTAGTGTGTTTGAGCTTTAACGCTTTTTGTATGGGTGGCTGCTTTTAGGCCCACCATAATATACTGCCTTAAATTATTGTGATCTTTTTCCTCCTATTAAAGTTGTATCTTGGTTCAAAGGGGCTGTACCCCCTTTGACTAACTCTCTCGGTTTCTCATGGATATCTGTGGTAGCAGAAGGAGTTGGGGAAGAAAGAAGCCGGGAGGCTGAACTTCTATCCAGTTCTTGGGCAACCAGCTATTACTAAGTTCGGTAGGTTTATCACCTCTACTCAAAGCTCTTCCCACTCTTTTGCCACAGAGACGGGTTGGCCCTATTAATCAGGCTGTCTTGGAGTAGCTCACTTAGTTTCGGGTGATCAAACTAAAATGCATTTTGCTTGAGTTAACACTGGCTAAATCATGATGCAAAAGGTACGAGGTGAAATCTCTGCTTTTTTAAGCTTCACTTGTTTGTTTCATTTGTTTTTCAGCGTTCCCTGCGGTACTTTCTCTATCGCGCCGTGGCTCCTTTTCTGTCACCCATACTGAGGCGAAAAAATGGTTTGTTTATGCAAATGTTAATGTTTTTGGGTTTAGTTAGTGTGTCTTGTTGTTCTTGGTTGAGGTTGGGCTAGCGAGTCGGTATCAAGGCAACTCGATTTTAACGAATGCTTTCTCAGTGTAAAAGAGATGTCCTGGCATTAGACTATACCTCGGTTTTTCCAAGTGCACCTTCCGGTACACTTACCATGTTACGACTTGCCTCCCCTTTGCTGTTAGATGAGTTTAAGTATTTTATAAATATGCGCTTGGGGAGAGTGACGGGCGGTGTGTGCGCGCTTCAGGGCCGGTTTCAGCAGAACACTCTATTTTCTGCTTACTGCTAAATCCTCCTTCTAGATATACGTTTCAGTGATATTTTTCGTAATTCGCTGTATCAGGGAATGTAGCCCATTTCTTCCCTTTTCATACGCTACACCTCGACCTGACGTTTTGGGCTGTGCCAATTATGCTTACTAAGGGGCCTTCATAGGGTAAGCTGACGACGGCGGTATATAGGCGGGTAGAACAAGAAAAGGTGAGGTTTAACGGGGGTTATCGGTTTCAGAACAGGCTCCTCTAGGTGGGTCTAAAGCACCGCCAAGTCCTTTGGGTTTTAAGCTGTTGCTCGTAGTACCCGGGCGGATAGTGGATGTATAAAACTATCGATGTTTAGGGCAAAGCATAGTGGGGTATCTAATCCCAGTTTGTGTCTTGGCTTTCGTGGGTTCAGGTGTTGTAAAGCCACCTTCGTAGTTGTCTTTCTTACTTTCGGGTGCGTATAACAGCTTTGTAAGTGTTCAGCTTTAGTGGAAATTTTTCCTTAACCACTCTTTACGCCGGTGCCTATCAACTTGGGCCTCTCGTATAACCGCGGTAGCTGGCACGAGTTTTACCGGCCCTTTTAGCCATAACTAAGTCAAGCTTGCACTCATTGGCTTAATGTTTATCACTGCTGGGTTCCCTTGAGGGTGTGGCTAAGCAAGGTGTCTTGGGCTATTATAGGGATGTGCCTGATACCAGCTCCTTGTTCCCAAGCAGGGGACTGTAGGGCATTCTCACGGGGGTGCGGATACTTGCATGTGTAAATTTGGCTAAAGCTGATAGGAAAGTCAGGACCAAGCCTTTGTGCTTTCGAGGCTTTACTAGAGCCCGTCTTAACATCTTCAGTGTTATGCTTTGAATTTAAGCTACGACAGC